CAAAAATTCACAAGATGAAATTTCCATTTATTCATCAGAATAAGAGTTCCCTTTGAAGCCAGAATTGCCTTTCCTTGATATCGAACATAATGCATGAAAGTATCCTTGAGAAAGCATAGGATCTTATGAAAAGAATTACAACACACTACTATAAGATGCTCTATTTTTACATAGAAATGTGTTCGCTCAAGAAAGACTCCAGAGGATGTTGATCGTAAATAAGAAGACTGTTTACGAATAAATAGGAATAAATATTCGCATTCATATACATAAGAATTATATAGGAACCAAAGGAATTTTTTCTTTCTTTTTGAAAAGGCGTAAATGAATTTCTTTGAAGTAACGAGACTATTCAAATTATGATATTCGTGGAAAAGAAATCGCAATAAATGCAAAGAAGGAACATCCTTGATCCAGCATTGAAGTACTTGAACCAAGATTTCCAGATGTATGGGATGAGGTATTAGTAGATCTGACACATAATTCAAATGTAAAAATTTGTCCTCTAAAAAGGGAAATATTGAATGAATAGATCGTAAATTCTGATATTTTAGTATTTTTTTTTCTTCAGAAGATTCAGAAAAAGATACTAATTGCGACGAGAATGGAATTTCCAGAATGACTCCAAAACCTTCTGATACCATTTGAGAAGAAAAATGAGAAGAAAAAAAATTCTTGTACTCCCAAAATTCTTTTTTGTTAGAATCATTAAACGAAGAAATAAAAAAATTCTGTTGATACATTTGAGTAATTAAACGTTTCACAAGTACTAAACTAGATTTATTGTCATAACCAATAATTTCCACGGGTTCGTAAAAAATCAAACTATTGAAGTTATGATCATGAGCAAGTGAGTAAATATACTCCTGAAAGAGTAGCGGATATAGGAAGTTTTGTTGCCGAAATCCATCTTTTTTTAATTTAAATATCCTTAAAATTTTGCCATTTACGTACATTTATACTGATGAAAACAAAAAAGGGAGTCGCTTCTTGTGTTATTGTTATTAAATGATAACATAGTGCAATATGGTCAGAACGGCGTATGTGTATTGTATATTATACGTAGTATATTCTTTATACTTTTATACTATACTAGAACTATAAATAACACTGTAGTATATTAGTGTATTATTAGTATATACAGTAATATACAGTATTACACTACAGTAATACAATTACAATACAATTACATTACATTTTTTTTTAGATATCCTTTTTTTTAGATATCCTTTATTTTTATTATAAAATTATATACTTTATTATTATTATTATTATTATAATTTATTATAATTATATTTATATATTATTTATTTAATTTATTATTATATTTAAATATTATTTATTTAATTTATTATTTATTTAAATATTATTATTTATTATATAATTAATAATTATATGTATATATAAATATTTATTAAATATTTATTATATATACATACTGTTATATTTATATTGATTGTGATGTAAATAACGTAATGGTAAAAAGATTATATAGATTATATAAAAGTTAAGAACAAATAAAGAATATATACCCCGGAGACAGAGAGCCCAATCAACAGATCTTTTTTCTTTCCCTTTCTATACAATCGGATTTATTGTTAATATAACTAGAATAACAATAAAAGAAATAAAGAAAATATAAAATAACAAGAAGAAAAATAAGGAAAAGGTATAAAATCCTTTATTTTTGCAACCCGATCGCTCTTTTGACCTTGGAATAAATTTTTTTTATCAGTATACTATTTCTTAGTACACATCTGTCTTAAATTTAAAATAAAGAATAATTAGGATTCAAGAAAAAAAAAGAATCAATGGTCCACTCACAATTAACAAGAGAACCGTTTCCCGCATCAGGCACTAATCTATTTTTAACGTCTAATTAGATCGGGTCCTCATTCAAATTAATTCAAATTAAGAAGATAAGCTCGTTACTTTTTCGTCTTACTCGAATTGGAGCCATAAGGCTCTATCCATTTATTCACTAGACCCAACTATAATTCTTATGTTATATTATGAGTATTAAATTTTTTTATGATTATTTTCTTTATTAAAATTAGATTTCATATTTAACGACATGCTCTTTTTTCCATTCATTACCTTTCAGGATCAGTCGCGTTCTTATAAACTCTACCAATAGTCTTGACGAATTCCTTCCTTCATCCAAATGTGTAAAAGATCATAGTCGCACTTAAAAGCCGAGTACTCTACCGTTGAGTTAGCAACCCGGATCTATATGATGTGTAGATATGATCAAAATAAAATAATAAAAAAAATCAATGGAATTGAACTGCACAACTACATCAAAACATGGAACTAGGAAGAAAACAAATCTAAACAACAAAATATCAATAGGATCCGGTTCAAAAAACAAGAGATTCAAAATAGAATTGGCAAATTGACAAACCACCAAAATTTTTCCAATTTTTTATTTAGTTAAAATCCATTTTTTATAAAGTATAAAATACAGAAGAGGAAATCCAGCAAACCCATCCATTTTAATAAAATGAAGGAAAATGCTAATAGGGAGTGGAGATAAAAAGATCTATTTATCTACGAGATAATTATATCTGTTCGATACGCCATTGTCAATATGAATGGACTTAAAAAAAAAATATTAATATTTAAAAAATTAAATAAATAAAATTAAAATATAAATATTAATATAATTATAATAATAAATATAATATAATTAAATAGAATATTGTATTGTATATTATTAGATATTGGATTAGCACAACACAAATGATAAATAAGAGATTTGAGCGTAAAAAATAAGGTAGATATAAAATATAGAAAACAAAATAAAAATATCAGGTTTCCTTAATCAAAAAATAAATAAAAATAAATAAAGGTACAATACAAATACAAGAAGAAAGATTACCCCCCCCCCACCAGGGGGGGTTCCACAACAAGAAAAAAAGAAATAAAAGAAACTAAATTAAGTAAGAATAAGATAAGATAGAACAAGAAAAGAACAAACTTTGAATAAAGAATTACACAAGGATAGGTACTAGCTTTTTCTATTCATGACTTTTATTCTGATCAAAATAAACTCGAAATTCTTTATTTAAAGAGTTCTGCCTTCCTTAAAATATTATGAACAGTTCCTGTGGGTTGAGCACCCTTTTCAAGGAAATATAGAATAGCAGGAACATTTAAATAAGTTTGATTATTTATCGGATCATAAAAACCCACTTTTCGAAGATCTCTTCCTTCTCTTCGGGATCGAACATCAATTGCAACGATTCGATAGATGGCTCATTGGGATAGATGTAGATAAAGGATACCCCCCCCTAGAAACGTATAGGAGGTTTTCGCCTCATACGGCTCAAGAAAAGATGATTCTAAATTCTATAATTCTATTCTATATACTATAATTATACTATTTATACTATAATATATCATTATAATATATCATTATATCTTTACAGAAAAAAAAAATATCAGTCGTACTCCTAACTCAAGTTGGATAGTTTTAAAAGAGTTCGAAAGGAAATCTTTATAATTTATTGAGCTGTCTCTAACTTCTTTTTTTGTCTCCTTTAGGATCTATTTTTTTTTTTTTCTCATTCTGATCCAATTGTTGAGACAAGTGAAAATAGTATTTACTTGTTCCGGAATTCGTTGTCTTTGCTTTACGATTTGTGAAATCTTTGGGTTTAGACATTACTTTGGTGATCCTTACTCCTTTTCAAAAAGGCAGCAACATACCTTTTGTTTTTTATATGGAAAAAAGAACAATCATACGAAAGATTGATTTCTTTGTGATACACTTTTGATCAAAACAGTTTTAAAATTTCGACAAATTTGACTTTTTTTTTTATTTCAAACTTGTTAAAATTTTAACCTCTCCATTTATATATTCTATATTCTATTGATGATCTATTTACTAATGATCTATTTACAAAGTTGGTCTAACTTATTGATTGTCACTAACCCTAGATTATTCTCCCGATAAATAAATCAATCGTTTTTACTCGAGCTCCACCATATGCTATACCATTAGTCTTTTTATTTACCAACCTAAGGCAAATGAAATTAGGTTCCTAGCAGGACAAACTATGTCGAGACAAGAGCATCTTCATTCCTATAGAAAATGATGGATGGCAAAATCCACAGCCAATCATGTCCTTCAAGTCGCACGTTGCTTTCTACCACATCGTTTCAAACGAAGTTTTACCATAACATCCCTCTCCCTTGATTTTTATTTTGAAGCGTATGCAATTGATTCAATATGGAATCATGAATAGTCATTGGCTGAACCGATATATAATAATTCACACTTACCTATCCATAGATAGGTAAGTTTTTGTCCGAAAAGGATTTCACTTAAATTAACCCCATATTTTATCATATGAAGAAAATCACATGAAAAAAAAATCTTTTATTCAAATGAAAAAGAAATCCCCATGAATGGCTAAAGATTTTCAGCTACTTAAACTAATTATCAAAACTATAACTATAGTAACTTTATACTAAACTAAATATTTCATTTCAATATTCAATAAAAAATATTAAATATTATATTATATTATTAAATATTTTTATATTTTTTGAATGAAAAGAAAGAGATGATTCTAAGAATCATTATTAAATTTCAGAATAAAGGATTGGATCACATTCTATCCAACGTTAAACAGAAAAATTTTGAATTCCTTAATTTGAATTTAAATTATATTTAAATAGAGAAGAATCCCTCGTTTATGATGAATAACGACCTGGGACGGAAGGATTCGAACCTCCGAGTAACGGGACCAAAACCCGTTGCCTTACCGCTTGGCCACGCCCCATTTTTATTTTTTTTTTTCTAAGAAAACCTAAGCCCAATATTGATTATTCGTCAATAACCAACCAAAATAAATATAGGACATGTTGTCCCTAGGATTCAACACATGTAGATATAGAATAAAAAAGATTCATTGATCATTACATAAAATTCAATTAAGATATTGTATGAAAGTAGAATTCCTTATATTCTAAGTATTTTAATTTAACTTGATTGTAGAATGTAAGGAAGTATTTTTGATTGAGGAGAGGTAAAAGAAAAAAAAAGAATTTTTTTTATCTTTTATCCACTCTTTTTTATTTTTATCTCATAAAAACAACTCAATCAAATCTGATAATTTATTATCATTTCAATTTCATTTTAAAGAACAAGAAAAAAATGTTTGTTATGTTTAATACTTTTAGTTTAATCTGTATCTGTCTTAATTCTAACCTTTATTCGAGTAGTTTTTTCTTCGCCAAATTACCCGAGGCTTATGCCTTTTTCAATCCAATCGTAGACGTTATGCCAGTTATCCCTGTACTCTTTTTTCTCTTAGCCTTTGTTTGGCAAGCTGCCGTAAGTTTTCGATAAAAAAAAGATGATATTTTGATTCAAAAAATAAATAAGATCGGATAAGTCTGACATTAGGAACCCTCGATTAAAAAAGCTAAATTCTGGTATTTTATATTGTATATTGAATATTGAATTTAATTTTAAATTTTAATAAGGGAGCGATGATTTTTGATCAGCTTATTTCTTCCTTTGTTCTAACCTTCTCTTTCTAAGATCCCATACAATATCTAATATCTAATTATGGATATGACAATAAATTTTTGTTAACGAAAAAATCCTAATCTTATTACATTAGTATTACATTAGAAAGAAATTTGTGAAAATTAATTTAAAAAACTTACTTTTTTAATCTTTAGAGTGCCATATCAAAATAATGTAAATATATTAATGTATAGCGTGTGTCGTAAAATAGGTGATCTATTTCCTTTTTAAAATAAATGATATTATTTATCTTGGAGATTGTGTAATGCTTACTCTTAAACTCTTCGTTTACACAGTAGTAATATTCTTTGTTTCTCTCTTCATCTTCGGATTCTTATCTAATGATCCGGGGCGTAATCCTGGGCGCGAGGAATAAAAAAAGAGATGAGATTCGTTTTTAGTTTTTCATAGGTAAATCTATCAATAAATGGAATAGATACTAGATAAAGAAAGATAAAAATTTCATAAAAATAAAAGAAAATTAATAATAAAAAATTCTTCAAAATTATAAAAATTCAAGTGATCAGGTGGGTCGGAGAGAGGGGGATTCGAACCCCCGGTGCGAAAAATTCGTACAACGGATTAGCAATCCGACGCTTTAGTCCACTCAGCCACCTCTCCCCATTCAAAAATTAAAGTTTATCGTGTGATGTGACACGTGAAGCCAAGATTGAGAAAAATTTTTATTTTCCTTCTTTTTTATTAATTATAAGATTAAGTAATCTAAAAAAAAAAGTAATGTAATCATTAATGTAATCATATCATTAATGTAATCATTGTCATTGTAATAATGTAATCATTGTCATTGTAATATTAATATATATATATATATAAGATAAGAATATAATTAAGATAAGAATATAATATATAATAAGAATATATACTTAGCTTAGAATATAATAAGAATATATACTTCACTATACTTCACTTCTTTCATTTTAAATGAAATTCGAACAATAACAATAGATAAAAATCTAATAACTAAAATATAGAAAAAGTGTAATAAAAACACATAAAAAAATGGATAAAGTGTCAGATATCCACGAATTTGATCAGTAATTCAATTTTTATAATGAGTCGAAACAGATTTCTACATATAGAAAGAATACTTTATTTCTTATTTCTTTGATTTTGTACAAAGGGTTCGTTTACCCGGCCTGGTTAAGTACTGGCCGGGCCAGTACTTCTTTTGTTCCAACGAACAAAACAATTTTTGTTTTTATATTAAATCAAAATTCTTATCGAAACAAGAAGAGATATTTTGATTCCCATTATTAGTTATTAGAAATAGTGTTAGATTCTAATATATGGATTTATATAGATTATCTTAGAAATTCTCTAAATTATCTATAATCCAGTAAATTATCTTAAATTCTATATAATCTATTCTATATAATCTAGATTAATATATATTAATATTATTAATTTATATTTAATTTATTTATATTTAATTTATATTAATTTATATTTATTAATATTATTAATATTTATACTATATATATTTATATTCTATAATTTATATTCTATATATATATTATAATTATATATTTATATTATATATTTAGATTATATTATATATTATATATTTCTTATTTATTATATATTTTTATATTTATTATATAATTATTATATAATTATATATTTTAGATTATTTATATTATATATAATATATACATTAACATTATTATTATTTATATATTTTATATATTTATTATATTTATATTATAAATTATAAATATTATAAATTATAAATATAATATATTATAAATAAATATAAATTATAAATATAAAATATTAGAAATATAATATAATTTTATTTTCTTTCAAGCCCGCGTCAGAACAAAATACATGTCAATGCTGGAATTTTAATGATTCTGATGCTATCTTTATCTTGACTGTGTCTCATTACTTTTTTGTCCAAATAGTGTTGGACAAATGGTCCATTCATATCCAATAAT